TTATACCGGTATTTAAGGTTATTGCATAAAAACTATCTATGTAACCACGATTATATGACCAATTATATATCACATTTACTATTTTGTCCCAAAGACCTCTTTTAGGACCCATTTTAACAAATGAATTAATTAAGTCCAAATTCTGTAAAAATGAAAAAACAGGCCTATATAAAAAGAACGCAAAAAGGATTCCTACGTAAGCTATACTGACTGACAAAATTGCATTTGTAATAAATTCATACCAATCCACGTAATTGCTCGAATTGGAATGTAAAAGGTTTATATATGGAGTTAACAATTTTGATAATATATTAAATTCCATTCCTATATAATCAAAAGGAGTTCCAATAAAACCAACACACAAAGTAACGAATCCTAATATAAGAAGGGGAAAAAGCATAGTATTTTCCGATTCATAAGGATATGGATAATTTTCTTTATTTATAAAATGCGTAAATGTAATAAGGGGTTGCGTTACTTTTTTTACATTCCTATCAATTGAATATGCTTTCTTCGAAAAAAAAGTAACTCCTTGATTCTTTTTCGCTGTTGTTAAGCAAAAATTTTTGTCGATTACTTTCTGTCCTTCTTTACCCCAGATGGATATTGAATAAAACGAGCCATTTTTTTTACCGCTGAAATATTGAGAATAAACGTTTAAATGCCCTTCAAAAGTGAGTAAATACATCCGAAACATATAAAATGCAGTTAATCCTGCTGTGAAATAAGCTATTATCGCGAAAATAGGTGAATATAACCAACTATCGCTAAGAATTTCATCTTTTGACCAAAAGCAAGCAAGAGGTGGAATACCACAAAGAGAAAGTGTACCTATAAAAAAAGCTGTTTTTGTAATTGGCATATATTTTGTTAAACCACCCATAAGAGCCATATTCTGGCTTTGATTTGGAGAATATCCAACAATACTTTCCATAGAATGAATAATGGACCCGGAGCCTAAAAATAATAATGCTTTCGAATAGGCATGGGTGATCAAATGAAATAAAGCAGCTCGATATGATCCCATACCTAAAGCTAACATAATATAACCCAACTGCGACATTGTAGAATAAGCTAAACTTCTCTTAATGTCTCTTTGGGCAAGGGCCAAAGTGGCTCCTAAAAGTACTGTTATTATACCTATCAAAGAAATTAGATTCATTATGTAAGGTATAACTGTGAAAAGCGGGTAAAGTCGAGCTACAAGAAAAATTCCCGCTGCTACCATAGTAGCAGCGTGTATAAGAGCTGAAATAGGGGTAGGTCCCTCCATGGCATCAGGTAACCATACATGAAGGGGGAATTGTGCGGATTTAGCAACTGCACCAAGGAATAATAGGGCGGCACACAGAGTAAGAAATAAATAATTTAAACCATTATTCTCAATCAAGTTAGTGACTATTTTAAACGAATCTCGAAATTCAAAACTACCCGTTATCCAATAAAGACCTAAGATTCCTAATAATAAACCAAAATCCCCTACACGATTAGTTACAAACGCCTTTTGACAAGCATTTGCTGCAATTGGTCGTGTGAACCAAAAACCTATTAATAGATACGAGCACATTCCAACTAACTCCCAAAAAATATAAATTTGTATAAAATTTGAACTAGTAACTAATCCCAACATGGAAGTATTGGAAAAACTCATATAAGCAAAAAATCTCAAATATCCTTCATCATGAGACATATAATTATCACTATAAATAAGAACCATAATTCCAACAGTAGTGATTAATATTAACATAATAGAAGTAAGTGGATCGATCAAGTCGCCAAACTCTAAAGAAAAATCATTATTTATGGTCCAAGACCATAAATATTGATAGATGGAGCTACCATTCATTTGTTGAATAGACAGATCGATTGAAAAAAGCATAACTATACTTAGTAATAAAACACTAGGAAAAGCCCAGAGACGACGGAGGTTTTTTGTTGTCGTTGGAACAAGGAGAAGCCCCGCTCCTATTGCTATAGGAACTGGAAGTGGAACGAAAGGTATGATCCATGCATATTGATATGTATGTTCCATAATAAAATAAAACTTTTTTTTGTTTCCAATTCACCAGCTCTTATATCTTTCGGAAGGAGCAATAAAATAAAGAAAGAACTAAAATATAATTTTGAGTTCTTTAATCTTTATAATTCTTCCCCCCCCAAAAAATAAGAAGTTATAATCGGTCAAAAGATCAAGTCAGTTTTTAAAAGGTACCACTTAGTGATTAACTAGGATATTTATGAAGATACAGAATCAGAATATGCAATTTAAATTTCTTTATTATTATAAGAATCCATATTTATTGATCAAGGAAAAACAATTAAGTAATTTAATTATAGTAAAAAAAGTACTTTATTCTGGTATGTAAGATCCCTTTCTTGAGTATAGGATCGGTCAAAAGCTTGACCCCAAAAAAGGACTTATGGAAATGGCTTTTTCTCAAGTGTTTATTATATATTATATTAACAGATTCAATATTAGTCTCATTCCTATTTTTCATTTAATTAAGGGTACTGCATTCTATTGATGAATTGATAGAAAAAAGGTTACAGTATTTTTATCTTAAATTAAGGTAAGCGTTTTCCAATTTTTCCTTTTTTATTAATATTAAATAAACTTTTATTAAATAAACTAAACATAGAATACGATGAGCCGTAGCCCCCTTTTTTATGACGACGGTGACACAGATATAGATTCAAACGAAGATTAGTATATAAAAATTCTGCTTTATTAGGTTATTAGGATATTGTATGTAAGAAAAATGGGAATAAAGTAAAAAAAAAATAAAAAATTCAGATATCCAACTTTTCTACATAAATATTCTATGGGACTCATACATCTCCATATTGTATATTATCAAGAAAGTATGATCTAGGGAATAAATATATAGCTAAAGAAAAAATAACGCATTTTGAACAATACATGTCTTTCACATCCAACTATAACAATGAGTAACCTCTTTATTTTAAAATGGCCGTTCCAAAGAAACGTACTTCTATATCAAAAAAGCGTATTCGTAAAAACATTTGGAAAAGAAAAGGATATGTGGCTGCACTAAAAGCCTTTTCCTTAGCAAAATCTCTTTCTACTGGGAATTCAAAAAGTTTTTTTGTGCAACAAAAAAATAAACAAGTCTTGGAATAATATAAATCAATATGCCTCAATGCCTCAATGAATTTGCTAATTAAATTGATAAGATGAACGATTCATTCCCATTAACTCATATATATATATTTTTTTTTAACTGATCAATATGAGGCGGCACTATCGATTGTAGTATTTAGAATAGCAAGCCTTTAACATTTTCTGAATACAAAATAAAGGGTACTATGTTTTTTTGTTCAAACAAAAAAACATAGTACTTAAGCAAAAAATATAAGGTTTCGCTTTTCTTTATTAGGGTTTTATTTTATTATTAATGACTATGAATACAATGGAGTTTTTATTTTGTTCGGACCCAGGAAATCATCAAAAAAGAATGAATAAAGAAAGGGGCTTTTTTACTTCTATACCTAGATTGAGGGCAAAACTATCTAGTCTAGTTCCAACTAATCTGTTTTGGGAGAACTGAAACCTCTCGAAGAGTCAATCGTTAAAACGAAAACCATCCTATAAGAGATTATTGAACGTTCAAATAGAAATTTGAGTGAGCCTTTATTTGTGATTTTCATTTTTTCTAAAAAATATTACATTGAATTGACTCCTTACAATCTCGACGTTTGAGTGCGGATGGGCTATTATGCTTTCGAGCAAGCCGCTATGGTGAAATCGGTAGACACGCTGCTCTTAGGAAGCAGTGCTAGAGCATCTCGGTTCGAGTCCGAGTGGCGGCATCTTCTAAAAGAGATACAATAAATCCTATAATGAAAATTAAATGGATTACTCATTTCCGTTCCAATGTTAAAGGACTCCCTTTTTATTTTAGGATTTTTTATGATATTTTCGACTTTAGAACATATATTAACTCACATCTCTTTTTCAATCGTTTCAATTGTAATTACGATTTATTTGATGACCTTATTAGTCCACGAAACCATAAGACTACATGATTCATCAGAAAAGGGCATGATAGCTACATTTTTCTGTATAACAGGATTATTAGTTACTCGTTGGATTTATTCGGAACATTTCCCTTTAAGTGATTTATATGAATCATTAATATTCCTTTCATGGGGCTTTTCCATTATTCATATGGTTCCGAAAATATGGAACCATAAAAATAATTTAAGCGCAATAACCGCACCAAGTACTATTTTTACCCAAGGATTTGCTACTTCAGGTCTTTTGACTGAAATGCATCAATCCACAATATTAGTACCTGCCCTCCAATCTCAGTGGTTAATGATGCACGTAAGTATGATGATATTGAGCTATGCAGCTCTTTTATGTGGATCATTATTATCAGTATCTCTTCTAGTCATTACATTTCGAAAAAGCCTAGGGGTCTTTGGTAAAAACAATCATTCATTAATTGGGCTGTTTTCCTTTGATTTTGATGAGATTCAATATGTAAATAAAAGAAGCAATGCTTTACTAAACAATTCTTTAGTTTCATTTAGAAATTATTACAGGTATCAATTGATTCAGCAATTGGATCGTTGGAGTTATCGTGTCATTAGTCTAGGATTTATCTTTTTAACGATTGGTATTCTTTCAGGAGCAGTGTGGGCTAATGAGGCATGGGGGTCATATTGGAATTGGGACCCCAAGGAAACTTGGGCATTTATTACTTGGACTATATTTGCTATTTATTTACATATTAGAACTAGAACCACCCAAAATTTTCAAGGCACAAATTCCGCAATTGTAGCTTCTATGGGATTTATTATAATTTGGGTATGCTATTTTGGGGTCAATCTATTAGGAATAGGCCTACATAGTTATGGTTCATTCACATTAGCATCTTAATTGAAGACGTGACCTAATACATAGAAATAAATAGCATATGTAATGAAAGTTTGTGTGAGTTTTAGAGAACCGTTTCCATCAAGTAGTAACGGAAACGGTTCTCTAAAACTCCAAACGTATCTGATTACAATTCACTTCTTTTTTTACTTAAGATAAGATTTTACTTAAGATAAGATTTTACTTAAGATAAGAAAAAATAAGACTTATTTTTATTTTATTGTCCACCGAATTTTTTCTCACACCTTTTGATTTTATGTCTTATTCATGCAAACTATCGAGAAAAGTAATTAGATAAAATAGCTTCTACCTTGTCAACTGATAGTGAGAGAACAAAATCTGGATAAAAACCAATGCCTATTACTGGCAGAAAGATACAGATTGAAACAAAAAGTTCTCGTGGTCCAGAATCAAAAAAATAAGAATTTTGTACATTAAATTGCTTGTATCCATAAAACATCTGTCGTGACATAGATAATGAATAAATAGGAGTTAATATCATTCCAATTGCCATTACAAAAGTAATTAGTATTTTTGGCATTAAAAGATATTTTGGACTGGTAATTATGCCAAAAAATACTACCAATTCGGCAACAAAACCGCTCATTCCCGGCAATGCAAGAGAAGCCATCGAGAAACTACTGAACATTGTAAATATTTTTGGCATTGGGATAGCTATTCCTCCCATTTCGTCGAGATAAACAAGACGTATTCTATCATAACTCGTTCCTGCCAAGAAAAAAAGCGCCGCACCAATAAATCCATGCGAAATTATTTGCAAAATGGCCCCGTTGAGTCCCATATCGGTTGTGGAGGCTATTCCTATAATTGTAAAACCCATATGAGATACGGAAGAGTAGGCTATTCTCTTTTTTAAATTGCGTTGCCCAGGAGAAGTTAAAGCTGCATAGATTATTTGCACTGTGCCTACAATAATCAACCAGGGAGAAAAAATGGAATGAGCATGGGGTAATAATTCCATATTGATTCGAACCAACCCATATGCTCCCATTTTTAATAAGATTCCGGCTAGAAGCATACATGTACTGTAATGTGCTTCTCCGTGGGTATCTGGTAACCATGTATGTAGAGGTATAATCGGTGATTTGACAGCATAAGCAATAAGAAAACCAAAATAGAATATTATTTCTAATGCCACAGGATATGATTGATTCGCTAATGTTTCAAAATTCAATGTTGGTTCGTTAGAACCATATAAACCCATGCCAAGAACTCCCATTAAGAGAAAAATAGAACCCCCTGCAGTGTACAAAATAAACTTTGTAGCTGAGTACAAACGCTTCTTCCCTCCCCACATGGATAAAAGAAGGTAAACAGGAATTAATTCTAACTCCCACATGATAAAAAAAAGTAAAAGATCTCGAGAAGAAAAAGGTCCTATTTGACCGCTGTACATTGCTAACATCAAGAAATGGAACAATCGTGAATCCCGAGTAACTGGCCGGGCCGCTAAAGTAGCTAAAGTTGTGATGAATCCCGTCAATAAAATAGGTCCTATGGAAATTCCATCGAGTCCGAGTCTCCAGTGAAAATCAAAAAAATTAATCCATTTAAAATCCTGTTCTAATTGAATTAATGGATCGTCCAATTGGAAATGATAACAGAAAACATAGGTTGTTATAAGCAATTCTACTAGGCATATAGATATAGTATACCATCGGATAACCTTATTTCCTCTATGAGGTAGAAATAAAATGGAAAAACCCGCGAATATAGGAAAAACAACAATTATTGTTAACCAAGGAAAAAAATTCGTAGTAAAGACAAGATAAGATACACTTTGACCAGAAAACCCCGTGCTCGAAATAGGCTATTTTATCGAGTACGGGGTTTTGTCGGTAAAGATAAAAAAATGGATTCAAGTTAAGCTTTCTGGAACGTATCAATAAGCTAGACCCATGCTGCGGGTTGTCTCATGCCATAAATAAACTCGAACACTCAAGAAATCTGTTGGACAAGCGGATTCACATCTCTTACAACCTACACAGTCTTCTGTTCTTGGAGCAGAAGCTATTTGCTTAGCTTTACATCCGTCCCAAGGTATCATTTCTAATACATCTGTGGGGCAGGCTCGTACACATTGAGTGCACCCTATGCATGTATCATAAATCTTTACTGAATGTGACATTGGATCTATCCACTTTTTGAACATCATAAATTTTTCGATCTAGTAAAAAAATGGAATCATATATTGTAGACACCAGACGAATCAATAATTAACAAAAATTGTTTTATAATAAATTTACTTATATATTTGGTCATGAGAGAAGGCCAAGATACTTTGATTTATTACTCTTTAGCAAACATAGTCATATGCTTCTGTCGTATATAATATTAATTTTAATTGAAAAATTTTTGATAAATTATTTGTATGATTAACACATTAATATAATCACCATTATTTATTCAACAAATTAGATTGATTGATACGAATTGATTTTTTGTTACGATAAATTGACGAAACAATGGCTGGCCCAATAGCTGCTTCAGCGGCTGCAATAGCTATAACAAAAATAGAAAAAATGTCTCCTTTTAATTGGCGACTATCAAAAAAATCAGAAAATGTTACGAAATTCATATTAACTGCATTCAGTATAAGCTCAAGACACATAAGTGCTCTAACCATATTTCGACTTGTAATCAACCCATAAATACCAATAGAAAATAAATAGGCACTCAAAACAAGTTCATGTTCAAGCAGCATTAACCAAACCCTCCTCAATCTGAATTTCTTTAATTTCAATATGAACAACAATTCAACCTTAACTAATTTGGTTGACGCGAATCTAACAAGTACAGAACTAAAGAAGATATTGGTAATAGATTTAACTAAACTAAAAATTTTACATTTTATACCTGAAAAATCTGAGCATGTAATTGAAGGAAAATGGATAGGCTAAGACAGAATAAAAGAATTCTGTTTTCTCGGTATTTATTACTGACGAGCTATAGCAATTGCACCTATCAAAGAAACTAAAAGAATTATAGAAATAAGCTCAAAAGGAAGAAAAAAATCGGTTGATAAATGAATCCCAATTTGTTGGCCTTTATTTATCAAATCTTGCTCCAAAATCTGGTTTGATCTTGTAGTCCAAATAACCCCGTACCATGACGTATCTGGGATAGTAGTAATTAGTGAAAAAAAAATACTTGTACAAACCAGTGAAGTTACCCCATCCCCAACAGTCCAAATACTGAAATCATTGTAATATTCTGAGTCGTTCATGAACATCACAGCGAATATGATTAAGACATTTATGGCTCCCACATAAATAAGGAGTTGTGCAGCAGCTACAAAATGGGAATTCGATGGAATATGAAATAAGGATATACAAACAAGAACCAATCCCAATGAGAATGCAGAAAAAATCGGATTAGTAAGTAATACCACTCCTAGGCCTCCTACTATAAGACCCAATCCCAAAAAAACTAAAAGAAAATCATGTATTGGTCCAGTTAGATCCATTATATGTAAAATAAGAGATAAATAAGTCGAAATGTTTCATAATCTTATTGACTAGACCAGAAAAAGAAAGTTACCCTGTTTTTATGATAAGTTATTTATTTAATTTAATCCTATACGGGGTACGGGGTGTGGGTTGATGTAGATAGATTAATTCATTTCATTTATCTATACGATTGCTGTATATATTCATATATTTCGAAATTCTCGCGGATATATTAAATTATTTTTTATCCAAAGTAAGCCGTGATTCTCACAAATAACCAATCAATAAAAGTAATTTTTTTAGTTATTAACCGAACAAAATAAAAGAAGCTACGCTCCTTTAGATTAAAATGGAATCTTAGTAATCGGTAATAGTTTTTGAATCAAGGAGTTTACCTGTGGCTTTTTTTATTTGAGTAGAATTCATAATGGTTCGAATCGTGTAATCTCCAATTACTGTCATTGGTAACCGACCCAAAGCAATTTGATTATAATTCAATTCGTGACGATCATAAGTAGAAAGTTCATATTCTTCAGTCATGGATAAACAGTTTGTTGGACAATACTCAACACAGTTCCCACAAAAAATACATATTCCAAAATCAATACTATAGTTAAGTAATCGTTTTTTTCGAATATCCGTTTCCAATTTCCAATCAACAACAGGCAGATCTATAGGGCATACACGAACACATACTTCACAAGCAATGCATTTATCAAATTCAAAGTGGATTCGACCGCGGAAACGCTCCGATGTTATCAATTTGTCATAAGGATATTGAATAGTTACGGGTAAACGATTCGTGTGGGATAAGGTAATCATGAAACTTTGACCAATATACCTTGCAGCTCTTACTGTTTGTTGACCATAATTAATGAACCCAGTTACCATAGGGAGCATATCGTGAATATCTCTGAATAATTTTAAGTTTCTTTCTCTTGTTTGAGAGAAGTTATAAATTGAGAATAGAATATCGTATGCCCTTAGAGTGAAAAGAGTTGGAAAGAAGTTGTCAATAATAGATTACCTAGAGAAATAGGTAAAAGAAACTTCCACCCAAGATTTAATAGTTGGTCCATTCTCATCCTAGGTAAAGTCCATCTTGTTGTAATAGAAATGAACAGGAACAAATAAGCTTTAGCTAATGTAATAAAAATGCCAATTGTCATTCCAAAGACTCCACCCACTTCAGTAATTTCGAAATTAGGAAGAAATATGTACGGAATAGAAAGATTCCAACCCCCTAAATAAAGAACTGTTACAAATAATGAAGAAACTAGTAGATTTAGATAGGAAGCAACATAAAATAAACCAAATTTTATACCTGAATATTCGGTTTGATAACCTGCTACTAATTCTTCTTCCGCTTCTGGTAAATCAAAGGGTAATCTCTCACATTCTGCTAGGGAAGAAATTACAAAAACAGCAAAACCTATAGGTTGACGCCACAGATTCCACCCCCAAAAACCATATTTTGACTGCGCCTCAACTATATCAACTGTACTTGAACTGTTAGATAATTATAGTAGGTGATAACATCACTGCTTCCATCGCTATTGCAGAACCGTACATGATACTTCAGCCTCATACGGCTCCTCGATGGCCTTAACTAAATCTAAGGACTGTTTCGATATTATCTCGATATGTGTTAGTAGGATAGATAGAGTCAAGATGTATCGAGCAGCCACAAATTAAACCAATGCAATTCCGTCTGCTATAATAGAAAAAGGGTGCTTCCGAATTGATCTTATCCTTTATAATTTTAGTTTGTCTTTATTCAGTAATAACTTAATCCTTGAATAAAATACTCATTGTCTAAGTAGGTATTTAAACCTTTTTATTTCGTTCCTATTCTTCTTTCTAAGAAAAGTAAAAGTGGGCTCAAAAAATAAAGGATTACTTCGTTCCTGATAATTATTTATTTAACCTGTGGATAGGACCATACTCGGGATCGGGATCGTGGGGAAGTACTACTTGATCGTTTCTACCAACTTAAAGCCCCATTATGATTCCCTTTATGCAGAAATACCCTTTTTTGGTAACTTACATTATCTCCGTTACTAATCCTTTGTGTATCTTGGTGTTCCTAACCGTCCACTCATTTTTGCTTGATCCCCGGTATGGTAATACATAAAATAAAATAGAATAGTTAAAACAAAACTCCAGCCAGTTGATCTTTTCTACCCGCTTCAAACCGTGATGACTAATCAACAAACCTTGGGGTAATTTATATTTTTTTCTACTTAACTCTTGTACATAGGGAATGAGTCTCAACCTTTTTACTGCTAATTGAGAAGCTGTTTTGTTTCACTCATATAACTATCTGGTTTAGGTCATCACCCCGAACGATGAATAAAAAAACGAGGGTCTCTATTCACTCCATTCAACTTCTTTCCTAGAAAAAATTAGGTAAAAGTGCATGCCCCGGCGAATCACACGTAGAGATATTGATAACACACATGGAGTTAATGGTATTTCATAACTAATAGATTGAGCAGCAGCTCGTAGACCACCTAAAAAGGAATATTTATTATTTGACCCATACCCTGACATAAGAAGTCCAATAGGAGCAATACTTGCAATAGAAATCCATAAAAAAACACCTAGACTGAGATCAGCTAAAACAAGACGATATCCAAAAGGAATTACTGAATAACTTAGTAAAATGGATATGACTGCTATAGAGGGGCCGAGACTGAATAAAAAAAGATCGCCTCTAGATGGGAGAAGATCCTCTTTAAAAAGTAATTTTGTCCCGTCTGCTAGAGCTTGAAGAATTCCCAAAGGACCCGCGTATTCGGGTCCAATACGTTGTTGTACCCCGGCGGATATTTTTCTTTCTAACCACACAATCACTAGTATTCCTATCGTGATTCCCAATACAGGAGTAAAAATAGGGGCAAGCAACCATATAATACCATAGACCCCTTTTAAGGATTCCAATCTGGAAAAAGAATTGATAGCCTGTAATTCTGTCGTATCAATTATCATATTAACGATCAACTTCTCCCATAATGATATCTATACTACCTAGTATCGTCATAATATCAGCCAATTTCATTCTTTTAACTAACTGAGGAAGAATTTGCAAATTAATAAAACCCGGAGGACGAATTTTCCATCTCCAAGGAAAAGCACTATGATCCCCTATCAGAAAAATACCCAATTCCCCCTTTGGAGCTTCTACTCTCACATAAAGTTCTTGTTTCGACAATTCAAAAGTAGGAGAAGTTTTTTTACTAATAAATCGATAGTCAAAATCATTCCAGTCGGAATCCTTTGCTTTATCAAAGCGTCGGGCTTCTAAATTTTCATAGGGCCCTCCCGGAATTCCTTCCAAAGCTTGTTGAATAATTTTTATGGATTCTGTCATTTCACCGATTCGGACTAAGTAACGGGCTAATGAATCCCCTTCTTTTTGCCATTGTACGTCCCAGTCAAACTCGTCATAACACTCATAATGATCAACTTTACGAAGATCCCATTGTATTCCGGAAGCTCGTAGCATTGGACCTGATAAACCCCAATTTATTGCCTCCTCTCCACCAACAACGCCCACTCCCTCAACTCGTTCTAAAAAAATAGGATTTCGCGTAATAAGCTTTTGATATTCAGCAACCCCAGTTAAAAAATAATCGCAGAAATCTAAACATTTATCTATCCAGCCATGAGGTAGATCAGCAGCTACTCCTCCGATACGAAAATAATTATGCATCATTCGCATACCTGTGGCAGCTTCGAATAGATCATATATCAATTCTCTCTCTCTGAAAATATAGAAGAAAGGAGTCTGCGCACCTATATCCGCCATAAAAGGGCCAAGCCATAACAAATGAGAAGCTATACGACTCAGTTCTAACATAATTACTCTGATATAACGGGCTCTTTTAGGAACTTGAATATTTCCCAACTGTTCTGGTCCATTTACCGTTATTGCCTCGGTAAACATAGTAGCTAAATAATCCCAACGCGTTACATAAGGCAGATATTGTATAATTGTTCGATTTTCCGCTATTTTTTCCATCCCTCTGTGTAAATAACCCAATATAGGTTCACAGTCAATAACGTCTTCACCATCTAGAGTAATAATGAGTCGAAGAACGCCATGCATCGATGGGTGGTGAGGCCCCATATTTACTATCATGAGGTCTTTTTTTGTAGCTGATACAGTCATATTTTTTCCCCGAGTCATTATTCCATGAATTGCTGAAAACGAAACAAGGTTCATAAAAATTCAAGATCTATTAAATCAAATAATTCAAATTAAATCTTAAAATTAACTTAACTAGTCTTTGGCTCCCGAATATCCAACCGACCTATTAATTCTTTATAACGTATTCCATTTTTTTTACAAATAAGCCAGCAACCGTGGCTATTTTACCAGAGTTTTCCGTAGACCTCTATAAGATAAAAAGTCTTTTTTGTGCAATTCCAAATGGGGAGCGAGTCTCCGTATTTTATTGGCGAAACTTAATACTTGAAATTCAACGGACCCCTTGTTTTCTTCTTTTACTTCTTGCGTAATAACTGATATGAATGCATTTTTTATCATTATCATAAAAAGAAAAGAGCGCTTCTCCCTTTTTTCATTATTTTATACATAAATTTGGTTTATCGATCAGTAAAAATAATACCAGTTTTTAATCTGGTTCTGGTATACACAAAAAATTTATTTTTTCATATACTATCAAATTTAATGAAAAATCTAGTTTGAAATTTAATTAGGATATGGATCCAAAAGGATGGTCGAGTTCTTCAACCCCCCCAAAAAAAGAAAGATAAAAATTAAACCGAAGAAGATTCTTAGGTCATTGAATCAGTATCCTATAACGGGAAACCAGAATATAAATTAATATAACACAAACGTGCGGGTACATTTGTTTGCCTTTATATATCATGCCATATCTGGCACGTTATAGATAGGAAGGAGATTTACCATCAATTAATGGTAAATCGTGGATACATATATATCCTTGACATACTGAAACGACTTCCATTACTGGTATCAAACCAATAGCGATTCATACAAGCTAAATCCTCTAATCGATAATTTGGCCAAAGAAAAAATTTCAATTTCAGAACTTTATTTCTATCTAAATTCTTTGAATCTTTATCCAGATGCTTGCTCTCATCCAAAAAAGTACCGCAGTTCCTCATGTTGTTCTTTTTGTAATTGTAAAATGTTTTATTTCTATACAGAACGTTTATTTTTTCCGAGTTTAAACAAATTTGAATTCTCAATTCTCTACGACATCTAGGAGCTAAAATATTTTCAGGAACAATAAAAGCATAATTTTTTTCATCTCGCTTCTCAAGCGACCTTCCATGTCTATGTCTTTTAATGGATTCATCAAAAGAATTATTATAACCATTTTCTTTTTGTTTATTTTTTCTATTAGTTTGGTGATTACTCTTATGGACCAGTGAAATAGCTATGGTTTGATACATAATAAATAGTCCATCCCCTTGTATAGACAGGCGAACAGGTTCAATAATCAATACTCCTTTGTTTATCAATTCTGTAAGATTAAGATCTTTTTGAATCAGCAATATATCCAGACGCATTTCTCCTCTTTGAATAGAGGATATCGATATTTGCTTTGGATTGTTCAGTCTAAGCAGGAGACAATATATCTGGATACTATTGATTATTCTTTGATCCAAAGAACCATGCCATCTCAATTGAAAAATAAAATATCTTTTCAGGAATAAATCTAGTTCCGCTTCTGTGGTGCTCTTCCATTTTTTTTTATTTCTACTCTTTTTAATGTATGAATCACCGTAATCCTCTTTAACCTCTTTTTCTTGGTTTGATAGAGCTGATTCTTCTTTTTCTTCTTTATTTTTATTTTCTAATTCAAGCTCTTTTTTATTTTCACTAGTGGCTTGATTTCCATTAAAATGAAAAAGAAGTGATTTTGTTGGTATAATCCATGGTTTTATCCTATATGCATCATATAGCCCCAAAAATTCTGGGAAGAACCAAAGTTGCAGGTTTGATATGGGGCGGTTTAGTATTTCTTCATTCATTCCCATCCAATCAAAAAAAAAAATTTTTACACTTGATGGTTTTATTTGTTTATCAATCGCAAGATATGAAAGATCCTTCGTATCAATTTGATTACTGATTGAATAATAGTTAATTCCTGTCTTAGTATTTTGATTCATGCGGGTATCAGTATCCATATTGGCCCAGGCCTCAATATCGATCTTCTTTCTAAGACAAAAAGAAATGATTTTCCAATCAAAATATTTTCTATCCATATTTTTATCCGTATCAACAATACAATCTTCTCTGAGATAATGACTCATATATATGCCTACCGGCATATAAAAAATTGGGGGTTTATTTGTGTTGTATTTATAGGGAATTTTTAAGCTTCCCTTTACTTGTAATGGTGATAGAGAAATATATGAGTCCTTACCTTCTCTATAATTGATATATTTTTGTGATAAAAGATCATATCCATACTGTTTTTTAAAAATTTTTTTTTTACTCGATAATGAATCCATTACATAAGCATTTTGCTTCTCATAGCGAAAAAAAAAAAATTTTTCATATGAATTCAATTTTGTTGATGCCTTGTTTGAAATCGTATGACTTTGATTGACTCCATTTCCTCGTTTTTGTAGAACTAATTGAGACGATGAAATATTAGATAAATTATATTGATAGTTATAATGACTGTTTAACCAATTTTTCCACCCATTCGTTTCAAAATTGCTAAGTTTTTTATGTCTTGATTCAGAATCAAGTATTCCTTGTGTTCCAAAAAAAGCCTTTATTCTATCCTTAATAAAAAAAGACGTTCCGTGATATTTAAGTACGGATCTCATGTGATATTTGTTAATAACTTGGGTTTGTGATAATTTGTAAAATACATATGCCTGTGACAAGTCAAATGGGTAACAAAAATGATGTAAATTCTGATTACTAATATTTGAAAGTGCCCTCTTTTTAATCGAAATGAAATGCATTCTTTTTTTTTCTTCAACTCCTTCTTTAACTCCTTCTTTCTTTATTTCATAATTGTAACTTTTTTTATCAATCCCTCCCTTTTTTCTTTTTAAGTCTAGGGAAAATTGGATATTGATCCTGGGAATATTAATGAGAAATAGAAGGGTGTCCATATATATCTTTTCAAGCAAAAAATTAAAAAAAGAGTGTCGTTTACGTATTAATCTAGCACTTCTTCTTTGGAATATCTGCCTAATATTTTTTTGGTCTTCTAATCTTTTATCGTTACAACTTATATCGTTAGGATTAATATTTCTATCTGGAATTATAAATGTTTTTTTCTTGTCATTTATTATTTTTTCAATTTGATTCTTGATTATACTTGTCCGATCAGCCAGATCCTCCGTTTTTTTTTCTGTTAGTGAATAATTTGTCCAAGGCATTGATCTAATTCTACTGGACGATTCATGAACTATCTTATTTTCTTTTAGAAAAAATTCCTTTTTATGAGTCCAGCTTTTTTTTTCTTTTGAGTCCTTTAGAAATCCTTTTGTTTTTTCTTTGAAAACTCTTAGACCTAGAAAACTTTGTTTTTTTTTTTTTCTTATTTGGTTTTCTAGTTCTTTTAAAATGGGTTTTAAAAAAGAAGGTCGTCTTCGAGGAGAACCAAAAGGAAATTCCGTTTCCATTCCCCAGACTGTCAAAAAGCAAGAATTTGCTTTTGTTCCTCTTGGATTCCTATGATGGGATCGTTGCTTAGAACTGTTCCAAGGTTTCGGATAGAAAGGATATAGGATCTTTATCTGAATACCCTCTGTTAACCAATTTTTCGGAAATTCCATTTCGGATAATTGAACACCATTATAAGTGCATTTAACATGCATTTCTCTACTCCACTCCCTCCAATCCTCATTCCACTCCGTGGGTTGAAATAATAAGATACGGCAGAAGTTTTTAGCTATTATCACTGAAGGCAATCCAATATATTTTCTAAAAATTGAGTGGGCCATTAACAAGCAACCCCTTATTGATTGACCAAATAGAATAGTCTCCCAGCTTTCCGATACTGCTAGCCGGTCATTTTCCTCCCCTTTCTTCTTCCTTTTTCGATCTTTTTCCTTTGCCTCTTCCTCAAAATCAGAATTTTTTAATTCCGTACTTTTTATTATCCAATTCCTAAAAAGAAGATTCATAATTCTGGGGGTATCAGCAGAAAAAAAAAACCTCTTGTAGATTCTGTCAAAAAAAAGGGGGGAATGGATATTTGTTTGAAACGGTTCCCAAATAACTGTTTTACGTCTTTGAGCGCGCATAGATCCTTTTATTATATCTCGACGAAAATCCGATTCTTGAGAATAACGGAGTACGAACACTTCTTCTACTTCAGTATTCTTTGTACTATTTGTACGTTCGGTATCCGTAAAAATGACTACATGGTTGGCCTTTCTTGACCTAATTTCATGATCCTCGGCCATTTCTTCTTTAATTTCTCCGTCTTGTTGCTCCAAACTGGTAATCAATTTGTATGACCATTGAGGAACCTCTTTACATATTTCTTTTATTCCAATGGATTCTTTTATAATTATTTGATAATTTATATCAGGTGTAACCGCATCAAATAAATATTTTATTCTATTTTCTGAATTAAGTTTTCCTTCTTTTGAAAGTAATAATTTTTCCTCAAATTTGTCTTTTTTTTCGTCAAACCCTTGGTAGTTTGTGGGAAGTATATTATGAAATTTATTTATCCAAATACAATCTTCTACCGAGAAAGACTCATTCATATTAAAACTTGAGTGTAAATATATTTTTTCGCTTTTTCCGCTTCCGCGGTAAGTTCCGCTCAAAAAAGGATCATACCCTTCAGGCAGGCATTCTTGTTCAGTCTCATTATTGCATAATCTAATCCTTTTTTCGAGTACATCCAGTTTCAGAGACCCCCTTTCTAGAGCATCAATTCTATGGAAAAATGCGTTGTTTATGTTCTGTTTTTTGGTTTTGTTGGTATAAACCCAACGATTATACGATTCTTCAGAAGAGGGTTTTTCCATTGTGGATAAAAGTATCTTTCCTTTTATCATTTCAAAAAAGATTGACAAACTAGGTGGATATGTAAAAGAGATTCTTTCTTTTCCATCACTTTCACATGTAAAAAAAAAATAGTGTGAC